AGGACCAGCCCCCACAACATCAACTACAGCAAGATCCGCATTTGTTTCAGAATCCGACTCATCAGGCCTATCGGATAAATGAGTCACGGACCGGAAACCAAAAAAGAATATCGAGACCCCCGTGAACACTTACTTAATGTGTCTAGCGCAGAAGGGATCCTTGTAAGAAAAGACCGCGGTTAGAAAGCTTACAAAATAAAAGAAGGGAATCGAAGAATTGAATCCCATTTGGTTTGGTTGCTAGCGAGTGAGGGAATCGCTCTGCTAGGTCGAAGCAAAGAAGGAAGGTCAAGGGAAAGAGATAAGAAGTAGTTCCAATCCCAGAGGGAAATTCCGTAGATATAATAAGATATTTGATCCGAAAATAAGGTGTTACACAAGGCAAACCATGAAGTAGCTCTCATGGCCGAATGTCTTCAAATGCTCCATAAGTAAAGCATGAAGCTCCTTGGCTCTAGCTCTAGTGATAGGACCTTTGTAGGTTGGCAATGGTGTCGTTCCATGATCCTCATCATCCCCTCCTTCTTCGAAAGAATTCGTCCTCGAATTTGCTTCTGCATCAAAACAAGGAGAAAGGTCAGCAACATTAAATGTAGAACTAAAACCATACTCACCAGGCAACTCAATTTGGTAGGCATTGTCATTAATTCTCTTCAACACCTTGAATGGTCCATCACTTCTGTGCTGCAATTTAGATTTCCTAATCTTAGGAAATCTTTCTTTCCTTAGGTGCACCCACACCAAATCACCTGGCTCAAACACAATAGGCTTTCGCCCTTTGTTAGCATGAGAAGCATAAGATTCATTTTTCTTTTCAATGTGCAACCTAGCTTGTTCATGCAACTTCTTAACCAAATCTGCCTTTTGTTTACCATCTAAAGATGCAATATGCTCAATGGGTAAAGGCACTAAGTCTAAAGGAGTGAGTGGATTGAATCCATAAACAAGCTCAAATGGTGAATATCCACTAGATGAATGCACAACCCTATTATATGCAAACTCTACAAATGGTATGCATTCCTCCCAAGACTTAAGGTTTTGCTTTACTAAAGCTCTCAAAAGGGTACATAAAGTCCTATTCACTACTTCAATTTGGCCATCGGTTTGGGGATGGCAAGTAGTGGAGAAAAGTAATTTTGTTCCCAACTTACCCCATAGGACTCTCCAAAAGTGACTCAAAAATTTTACATCCCTATCACTAACAATAGTTTTAGGGATGCCATGTAATCTTACCACTTCCCTAAAGAATAGGTTAGCAACATAAGAGGCATCATCAGTTTTATGACAAGGTATAAAATGTGCCATCTTACTAAACCTATCTACAACAACAAAAATAGCATCATGGCCCTTTTGTGACCTAGGCAAACCCAACACAAAATCCATAAATATATCTACCCATGGATGCGTAGGCATGGGCAAAGGTGTATATAGCCCATGCGGCATCACCTTGGACTTGGCTCTCTTGCAAGTCTCACACCTAGCACAATATCTTTCCACATCTTTCCTCATATGTGGCCAAAAGAAATGCTCTTGCAAGATATCCAAAGTCTTTTGGGCACCGAAATGTCCCATTAACCCCCCATTATGTGATTCAACAATAAGCAAATTTCTCATAGAGCATTGAGGCACACACAACTTTGATTCCCTAAACAAAAATCCCTCATGCCTATAGAATTTCTGAAATGCACCCTTTTCACATGCAACATACACATTTCCAAAATCATGGTCATTCACATACAAGTCTTTCATAAACTCAAATCCAATCAATTTTGCACCAAGTGTGGATAATAACGCATGCCTACGTGAAAGTGCATCAGCAACAACATTTTCTTTACCTTGCTTATATTTAATCACATATGGAAAAGGTAGTTTTCCAGGGTCTTTTCCCTCTGTTCGATCCCTTCCAAAATAAAGAGAGGAAAGAACTGAAGGTCGTGAGGCTGCGGGACAGTTCCTTTTGCGTCAGAGGAAATCAATCTAATAGCTTTCTTCCTATCGTAGTGCTCTAAAAGTTGTGAGAACGACGAGTGAGAGCATCTCGGAGTCCCTCTACTCAAGAGTCTAAGCTCAAGGAAGGGCAGGGAGAAAGCCCTTTTTTTTATTAGTTTTTCGGGTACTAAACCCGGGTGGCAACCTATGTCCAGCCCTAGATTCTGCTTAAGACTTTGTAGGAGGTTTCAATAGGAGGGCGACCAGAACCCTTTTCCGAGAGAATCCTTGGAAATACTCCCATGCGTGATTTCTGACTAGAGAACTTATTAACATATTATAGGTCTTCCTTTAAGACAAGACGCTTGGTTGAGAGTGAACTCCCCAAAAGAGGAACCGATTTCGGATTTCAGTCTTTAACCGTCCCATTAGCAATTCTAGTACCAACTAGCAAAATCGAGCTTGGGAGTAGACAGACCTATCGACCAATGCCCCAGTTAGTCCTATACATGTGACCGGCTATCAGGAAAAGAATTGCACTTTTTTCATACTAATTGAATTTAGTAAGAGTTAATTTTCATTTTTTAATTTCCATCTCATATAGCTGTCAAAGTTAGCAACGTCAATTTCACTCTGAGAATCGAATTCAAATTGAAAAAAGTGCATCTCATATATATGGAAAAGTTACTAACTGAGATTTCTTTCCTAACGTCAGATTTGAATTGCACTTTTTTCATCTCATATATAGGCAAAAGTTACTTATTGACTTTTCTTCCCTAAGGGATCAGTGAAAATAAAAAAGTTGCTACTTATATAGCTGTAAAAGTTACTTTTTTTGATTCTTTATTGAACTCTTATGATATAAATAGAAAAAGGTTACTCAAAAATTCAATTCAATGAAGACCACCCTGCTCTCTTAGTGATATGCATAGGTTCGAATCCCATCAATAAAAATAGCGTATAAAAAGAATAAAGAGATTCTCCCATACTTTATCTTGGTCAACAACCAACTCTCTCTTTCTTACTACTCTTAGAGTAGAGGCTTGATTTAAGCTGTCTAGAGGGAAGAATTTAGTCTCAATCAATCAATCATGCCTCAACTGGATAAATTCACTTATTTTACACAATTCTTCTGGTCATGCCTTCTTGTCTTTTTGTTGTCCATTGCTTTGAAGTTTTTTCCTTTTCATCTATCGGTCAGGATTTATTGTTTTTTATTTACAAATAACAAGGTTCAACGCTTTCTTTATTTTGTAAAATGGGCCCTCTTTCTATATATATTACTCAGAACTGGAGTTCAGTGTTACAACAACCTTACTTCCTTCTTTTTTAGAAATTCCTTGTGTGTGTTGGGTGTGCTCCCACTCCCCGGCGATCCTCCCGGTCCAAGTCATTTTCCTTCTTCCGAGGGTCTCTACCCAACCCCCTCTCCTCAGCCCCCTTTCGACCCGCATGCAGGACCGTCTAGCCCGTCTAGCTCGGTGGTGAGCGTGCCGCAAGATGAGCTCTGGGCGGCGCTGGACAAACGCCCCGACTCAATCACTTCGAATAGAATATTTCAAGCTCCGAGTCCCGGAGTCCCGGCAGAAGTTTTTGAAGTTTCGCCCAGTCCAGACCAAGAAGCGCAACTTCAGGCTGCGCCATCCCTCCTAGCGGTAGAACATCGAATCTCAGAGGTTTTATCTTCTTTTAATCGCATAACCATGAGATCGGATATTCTAAGCTCTGTTTATGATAAACTAGGGCTGAAAACTGCGAGTTCACAAAAACTTCACCACCTCATGAACCAATTAGATATACTTGAACATTCTGAGGGGGACGAAAGGCCTAAAACCGGCGCCAAAGCAGCACAAAGGTTAATCGAGGTTATCAACGACTGGTGCAAGCAGAACCCCGGCCAATAATCTCCTACGAATACTACCAACCCAAAGAAATACGACCTCTCTGAGATATACAGTTTACGCCGGAAAGGAACGAAGTAAGTCGGCGAAAGGGAAGAATCGACTAGGAGAGTATATAGTGAATGTTCAATTTTATTGTTATGTTAAAAGCGTGACGAGAATAAAATGAATTCTGGAGATGTTAGAAGGTGCAAAATCAATCGGTGCGGGAGCTGCTACAATAGCTTTGGCGGGAGCAGCTGTCGGTATTGGAAATGTCTTCAGTTCTTCTCCATCCTTAGCAAAACTTAGACTTAGTAGGACTCGTTCGTTCATCTGGTTTCAACTTTACTTAAATTTTTCTTTATATAGTTATAGTTCGACTAATCTTTTTTATTTGTTCGAGAGGTTTCCTTTTGTACGAAACCTTCCCTTTCAAATAAAAAGAATACTCACTATCCTAATTGTTCTCCTTCTTTCGAAAATCTCATTCTTATTGATGAATGAGCTATTGAGCGCGGTTGTCCCCTTTTTGCCATCGCTGGGGGAAAGAAATGGGAATTCAATTCCACCCACCCCGCCTCATCATTCAGATTCAACTCTATTGGCATTGGGGGACACATCAAATAATGAGAATACGCTCTCTTCTAGAGGTATGCCCGGTTCTGGGTCGGCTGTTAGAATCATTCAAGCGCCCAGTCCGGGAACCCGGGCGGAAGTATTCGAGGTTGAGACCAGTCCGGAGCTTGAAACGCAACTTCAGGGGGCGACCCCTTTAGGGCAGCACGAGGAGGCGCGCAGAAGGGAGGAGGAGGTGGGGCAAGCCTCTAGTCCCCTTCTAGACAATGAACACGATCCTATCCAAGTTGACGAGCTTCTAGATGAGATTACCAAAGTCCTTCATAAATTGGAACCCTCAAAACTACAAAAAGCCAAATTGGAACGCTTGTTAGAGCCTGTTAAGCTAGACCTATCCGACGCGCCGGAAGAACTCCTATACACTGTCCTTGATAAAATCAAAGAGCTGGAGTCTGCAAAATTTTCCAATAAGAAAGGCCGCAGGCTCCAGGCAATTTCCAATTTACTTAATTTGATCCGCGAATGGAAGACGAGAAATTGAGAATCGCTCATCCAATTACTACACGAAGCTATTGCCTTATTTGCATTAATGATGGCCTTTTTGATCTTATTTGTTTTCTAAGGTTTTGAGTTGTCTTCTTTTTGAAGGTTTAGTCTTTTTCTCACGAAGAAGATGAGGCCCCCTAGGAATGGGGGAGGAGGGAGAGTGGGTAAGCGGGCTCCTTCCACAACTAATGCACTCGTGAAGTGCTAATAGATGTATCTAAGGCGAGCTCTTTTGCTCGCTGTTGGATTCGAACCTGCATTGTAAGCTAAAGCCCTAAAGGTCTTTTCTTACCCTTTCTTTTTGCCTTTTTTTCAGTAGAATATGAGTTTTAAACAATTTATTATAAAAGACCGTCAAAATCGATTAAATGAAACTATTGAGCCTATTCCTTAACTAGAGCTCCTTTACAAAGGAATTTCTCAGAAGCATCCTGCAGCTTAGCTTACTACTTACTATAAGTCATTTCCATAGTGATTCTCACAAGAAAAAGATAAGAAGAAGGAAAATGACAGACGCTAACCTAACATCTTTTAGGTTAAAGCGGCCCGGATCCTCGCTTTCTTTTGTAGCTGGACAACCTCTCGGATATCATTCCTCTTGGCCCGCACTTACACATCCTATTTGAATTGAATAGGGTGGTGTGCAGAAGAGGTGCGCCCTACGAGTTACATACTTGGAACGATAAAAAAAGGATATCAATTTTAAAGGTATGCTGTGCTCGGTGATGACTCCGTCATTGCTGATCAGGAAGTAGCCGGTGTCTATGAGTCTGCTTTCATGTTATAGCTACATAACTCTTTATTTATTTCTTTCTCCCCAAGGCGACATGAAAAGACGAGGAATTTGGGAGTCAAAATCTCATAAAAAAAATCCCTTCTTTTTCACACGGGCTCAGCCGAGTTCGCTAAGAGATTTAGAGCTAGGGGGGTGGACCTCAGTCCTATCTCAATCAAGAGTTTACTCAACTCTCACCATCCATGTGGGCCAATGGCGGTCCATATGAAGTATCCGGTAAGGCAGGTAACCACCTTAGCACGGATCGGTGGTGCTGGATTTCGGGTCTTAGCTCGGTTTGACCAGTTTGCACTACGAGCGAATTCTGGCTATGTGGACTCAGTCGTGGCTCCCTCTCGATCTTTGGATCGGTCGGGGTCGTTCCCTTAATCCGTATTGGAAAGGGTGTCATTATTGACTCTCCCCGAAAGGAGATGAGACCGCGCGAGTTAACCCTTATACCAGACGAAATCTTTGAATTGCCACTTTTTTTCGAATTTGGTAAACATCGCCCTACTAGAGCTCAGATGAGACCAGGTCTTGTATTTTAATCTCGATTTTCTCCATTGAAGAAAAGGACATCTACATATGGAAATGAAGATCCATTTTTTAGATCATTCATATCTGGCAAATGCTCTCCCCTCCTCCTGGATAGGATAGTATCAAAAGCATCTTTCGGGTTAGGAAAGTTTTCTATAATCGAGATTGACTTGGTGTTCGGTGTACCGCCTTAGATTAGAAAGAAGGGGTACCCATTAAATAACATAAAAAAGTTGTTGAAAAAGCGAATCTCCGTCTTGCCCCTGTTGCTCTCATGCTACAGTGCGCCAGGTTTGTTTTAGTTAGTCAGTCGGGAATTAAGTGACTTCTTTTCTTTTTCTTCAGCCCTTTAAGAGAGTAAGGGCGTAATGGTAGTGTGGGAGTTGGCGCGTAAACTCCAGACCCCGTCAACTCATTCAATGAATCTTCTTTCATTCACCACGCGGTTTAATTCTACTCCGTATTTACAAGCCAAAAAATGGAGAGTCATCCGAGAAAACGGAGGCGCCGAGATATTCTATGACCAAAGGTCTTGTCGCGAGCTGGATTCGAACCAGCACCTCTGGGAGAAAAAGACAGGCCCAGCGAACTACCCTTTATTCTGATCGTGACTTTGGTAACCCGGTTCGTCTTCGACAAAAGCAAGACTAATGAAGACTACATCCGGGGTCGATCGTTTAGATCAACGATTTTTTCCCTATCACTAGTGATTACTCCCGATCCGAAGCACCCCTTTTCCATTCATAGAGAGATCCAATGAAAGTAATTGAAGAAAAAAACTATTATCTCAAAAATTCTTCGATTACTTTCATTATATCTTGAAAAAATTGGCAGTTAGCCTTTTGGTTGAGGAGCTCCCTGCGATGGGAATAGAATTTTACAAAATTTAAAGTGTCGGTTCCTAGTATAGATAGGGTTGCCTGCCGCCAAAGAGTGCGGCTTGGCTTTTTCCTTTCCGGATAAGTCTCCTTATACACCTCTTCTAATTCTTTGACCAGTTTCTTGAGAGATTCCTCGAAGATGATTCGTCTTCCCTCTTCACGCCTCTTTGGGGGCTTCTCATTGGGAGAAGACCCACCTCCACCTCTAGTGGATGAGCTAGAGGCTTCGCCTTTACCTTCTACTCGAAGAGGAAAGCCTGTGCTACTAAGCGGAACAGGGAAGTCGAGCATTTACAAACCTATCCCTATCGTTAGAGCGTCGTTAAATCCCTCCCCGAGGGGGGCCCTCCATCGCCTCTCCCCCCTCCCAGCCCTGTAACTTCAACTTAGACTTAGGGCTGGCCTTGCCTCATTCTTGAAGCTACATTCTCTTCCTGGGAAGCAGTAAGGAGTTTCCAAATGACCCACGGCGGTTAGTTCATAACAAAATAATAGTTGGTTACGGTTTGGGGACTTGGGCGATAAACTCCAGGAGGGAACGCGAGATGACGAGTGCTTAGGTATGGTTTTCGGGCTTGGCCGTCGCTCATTGGGTAAATCACATCTTCTAAAGAGTACCAGGGATCCAACAGCTATTAGCTTGAGACGTGAAATCGAACAGCAGCTAAAGAGAGCTCCGCGTTAAGGGCAGCCTGATGTGATGCCTTCCTTGAGGGGTAAGGATAAGAACCCGGGCACATGTAAACCCCGAGGTCTGGTTGGTTGTGTATCACCTGATTTAATAACACATGCCAGCATCCAAGTGAGAGCATTCTCCCGGTGAGCGAGAGAGAAAAACCCTAGTTTTTGGGTATGGGTATTGGGTAGGAGCTATGAGCGGGTAGACGGGTTCCATGATGGGAATGGCTTTCGGGTTCGGGTTAGAAAGATGTAAGATCCTTCTGCCTCAGGTATATTTTATATGTTTTCGTATAGTGGTGCTTGCCCTCTTTTATACATATTATTTGATAAATGTTTTATTTATTGAATTGTTTGATAAACCTTATGGGCCCCACTTGCTCCTTAAAGGCTTGCTAAGGGTTCCGGTGGCCTTAAGACTTCCCGTTCCCTGTAGCGCCGGTAACGATTCCGTTTGGGTCGTTACAAAGATGGTATCAGAGCATTAGGTTACCAAGATGGGACCTAGTTGCTAGACAAATCAGAGTCGTGTTTGAGTCTGGGCCATTTTGTTAAAGAAAATGATTTTTGAAACCTTAGAAGCACAGCAAATTTTGTATACATGTCTTGTTATTTTGTAGAGCTGGCTGCAATTTTGTTTAGTGAGATGTGATGTTCTGGTTATACTCATGGTATGGGACATGAGTTGAGTATGAGTACAAATAGTCGATAAGTGTTCTTGGTTGCAAAACCAAGACTACGGGGATTTTTTTGGTGCTAAAGGATGAATCTTGGTATAGGGATGAGACAGTGTTCCCTGAGGGGGATGGGTAATGGAGGTAAAGTGAATGATAAAATGTGATAAGAAAGGGTTTCCTTAGTCGAAGACCCTAAGAGGAAAGACGAAAAGGCCAACCTCCAACCCTTGGTATACATAAAGACCAAGTTCAGAATCCTGCACCAGTAAGGAAAGAGTGGCATAGAATGCAAATTCTATGTAATGAGGAAGACAAGATGTAGTGTGGATGAGGGCCTACTCAAGTGAGAGGCACTAACACTTTGGGAAGTAAAGTCAGTGTGAGCACCCTGGAAGGGGTTGCAGCTGCCAATATAGGCAGATTAACTGATAGGTGCCAAGTGAAATACGGGTATGATATGGTGTCTACCCAGTGAAAGGCACAAGTATGGAAGGGAATTGAGTATGCTTGAGTGTCCCAAAATGGGACATAGCTTCCTAGGTAGGCAGTATTACAGATGGATGTCCTGTTAGGACATGTGTTTCACCTGAGCTAGGTGCAAAGGGTAGAAGTTTGAGACCTTAAGTGGTCTAATGGTAATGCAGTATTCTATTCACCCTTCAAAACGGGTAGTCCTATAAACTGCAGATCACAGTGAGGACATGAGGGAAATGGATAGAACTGCGTGCCATATGAGGACACCCAGAGAGGATGTATACTCATACGGCTACTGCCTATGGCTAGTGTTGCAGAGTATGGATAAACTCTTGCAATAGAGTCAGAGACTCCTAGTGAGGGCTAGTGACCCTCAAGGCAAAAAGGGAATGAGACAGTCAGAGTGAGTGACTATGTCACTCTAAGACAAACCATTTGGTCTCCCGTGTGGGATTTCAGATGGTCTAGGCGTCACATTTGATGATTGCCTAGTGTATATGAGGACAGAGTTCTCTCCCTCAGAGGAGAGTGAGATGCAGAACATCGTTCTGCTCTATGAGAAAGAGAGAAGGTTATGAATGATGATCATAACCTGTGGGATGGTATCCTAGGAAAGATGTCCAACCAGAGTTAGAGTGAGGATAGTACCCCTCTCCTGTTTGTCCTTGAGGTGCAGCTTGTGGTACTGCCACCCATGAAAGATAGGTGATGCAAACCCCTTTAGACTTGCTAAGGAACCCAATACCAATCTTGAAATCATCCCAAGGAAAGCTCAAAATCAAGTTCTTCTAGTGTTATCACTTAACCCAATATCAACAATGTGATAGAAAACTAAGTGAACAAACAATAGGCAATCAAGGATTCACAACCCAACATCAACAATGTGATGAAAAACTATGAATATCAAATTAAAACTTAACAAGGGATTAACTTGCTAAAAGTTGTAGTTTAGTTCCTAAACCTTGAGAATCTAAGAGTTGTATTAAAAGGAACTCCGCTTCGTCAACTAGACGGTTGCAAGGTGAGAATAGAACCTGTAAATTCTCATATAGAGAGAGAACCATAGGTATGGGTCCCGAACGGATAAGGGAATAAGAAAGAACAAGATCTCCATCTGCTCTTTATATAAGCAATTAAAGGCCTCTTGCTAGTAGAAGGCCAAGGCCTATTAGTTCTTGGTGGAATGTGAGAGAGGGTAAGGGGTAATGATAATTAGAGAAATGAGTGAATGAAATAAGAGAAGAGGGAAAGTAGCTCTATTTAAAGAAAAAAGCATTTTTTCTCTTCCACAATTAGAGAAGGCTTTCAGATGACTGCTTTGACATATTAGCCCGGATTAGGCTTTGATTTCAGTTCCCAGCCAAGGTAAATAGGAATAAGGAGATCCCACCACCCAATGGACTACTAGCTTAACCCGAGAAAGACAAAGACAGGCTTTTGATCCAACTGTAGGACTGGAGCATAAAGTGCTTCGAGAGGAAAGTCTGAATCAATTCTGCTTTATTCACTCGCTTCTTATATTTTTTTCTATTGAAGACTTCTCTTAGGAGATTTCAAGTTAGGGATAGGAATCGGTAGCATGAACAGCTGATTCAGCAAGAGCTCAAAAAACCATAAAAAGCCAATTTTTCTAAAATCCAGAACTTCTATCCGCTGGAGAAGAAAAGTCGCTTGCGACATATGTACTGAGCTTGTTCGGGAGACATGGTCCAAGCCCGGTAAAGAAGATCAAGAAGATGATGCTCCTGAGCAGAAAGAAAGAGAAGGTGCGGGGCAAGAAGCGGGGTAGAGGAATTGGTGAACTCATCAGGCTCAAATCCGTCCTGATAGAATCCTGTCCCCGCCTACAGAACGCAAGAAAGACGGATTGGAACTGAATTCCAGAGTCCATAAGGGGTTCTTGCTTGCATGCTTCAGTGAGTTAAGTTAATATTCTCCTTCTCTATTTCGTGACGAGGTTATGCCCTTTGTCCGTTGTGAGGTGAGGGTTGTGACTGAACCAGCTTTATTCGTTGTTGACTGCTCGAGTCTGCTGAGGGACCACTTCGATTTGTTTATAAAAGCAAGCTACCTTTCCTTTAGCCAACACCTCCAAATCTTGTTGAGAATAGGAGCATGCGTGGTACCAACTACATTCTACGATTCGATCGAGGAGTCTCTCTCTGTGACCTTTACGTGATAGTAGGATGACCACTTTCTTCATTGTTAGTGGTGCCGGTGCATCTTTGTAGTTGGTTTTGGGGCTTGGTCTTTTCTTTCTTTCACTTTTCCCAACGCTCTGATTTTGTTGATTTTCTGGTTGTCTCAAGTCTCACTCTGAATGGATGCTGCCGTGGTCTGGCTGTGCTGCTCACTTGAAATGTTGATATCTTTTGACTACCAGTGAAGGTAGGAGACTTCGTTCTTCGATAGAGGAAGGGCTTCTCCCATGATAGACAAAGCCATTTTCCTTTTTATTCTGTTTTGATATCATATCACCGCAACCTCATTCTCCTCTGCGATGATATTAGCACTGTCTACAGGTACGTGCAAAATATCTTTATGACTTCTACTTCGTACCCTTGACTGGAGAGAGGGATTCGTTGTCTTCTCATAAGGTTTCGTCAGATTACATATTACCTAGCGAGCTAGCAACTGAGATAATTGGCTCATGGCTCTCAATCTCGTCTTTCATTCCTTTACTGGTGGACCGAGGAATGGACCCACCTGAGTCAACTTGCACATTACGTCCTGCTTTTTCTCTGCCAGTGTTCCTGTGCAAAAGGTTCGTTCGAGTTTCAGTTCCAATTCTCAAAGGGTTGCATGAGGGGCTCAAGAGATTGATGTAAGTAATCGGGTTCTTTTTGTTTTCTATTTCTAGTCATGCTTCAAAATCGGGAAGGCTCGACGTAGTTGAGGGAAGTTTTTTACCTTTCTAAGAGAGAGGAGCTGGTATTCGCCGGTATGGATGGGCTTAGGAAAAGATGGGTCTTAGCGGATTTTGTATTAGCTTCGTTGTCCCACTTATCAGTACAGTAAAGTCATCAGGGTCAGCTTCCATGCTTTCCTTGTTCATCCACCGGCGAGATAAATTGGAATCCGGAAAGATACATTGAGCTAATCAACAGTCCCTTCTTCGGGCAAGACCTAGTCAATCAAGAAAGAAGTAGGTGATGGGTTATAAAGGAGCAATTCAAACTAAAGCTGGAAGCATTGGAAATTCAGTGAAAAGCAAATTTCGTAGATCAGCAGATCGGATCAACCTTGAATCATTTAAAGGATCAAGCTGTGTCAACCAACGGCAGGAGCAGGTTCACCATTTTAGTTCTATACTGGAGCCAACCTCTATTCTTCCACTTCACGCAATTTCTTGATTGAAGTACGTGATTTCCTCGATAGCTGACTTCTTTCGCCCTTTCTCTGCTATTGCTCTGGCATCTTTTCAGCTCATTATCAGTTCGGAGTCTGTGCTGCTCTATCCCTATTTACTTATCTCGTTTATTGCCTGCTATGAGGTGGGCCGCTCAGCTCAGAAGCGGATCCTCCCCTTTTGGGATATAGGAAGAAAATAGAACTATGCCTCCATCGCTCTAGTAGCAAAGACATCCTTTCTGACCGATACATCCGGAAGATCGGAAAAGAAAGACTGACAGCCAATCCAGTTTCAACGGTCTGTAATGGTAGGCTAGCTCACTTAGTCCCCTCTCTGATCTCTTATGAGTGAATCTCTATTCTTTCCTTCTTTCGGCAGAAGCATAGATGCTAACCGTCCTGTTAAATTAAAGCAAGCACTCCTCTGGTGGAGATACTACTCTCAGTCAAAACTCAACTCTCGCTAATAAGGACTAAGCAAACGAGGAAGAGGAAAATAAGATAAAAGAATAAAAACCCACTAAAGAGTAACGGAGGTGTGCAAAGGTAGGCTCAAGCTAACTCTAAAGGGAGTGAGTGCACTACGAGTCCTAGGGCAGGAGAAGGCGATTCAAATTGTTAGCCAGAGCGGAGGGGGGCCCATTAGATTGAATTAGCGTGGTTCGGTTTTAGGCATACGGCATTAACGGTCGAATAAGCAGTGATTCCTGATCGGCACTTGCTATAGAAGAAGCAGCAGTTAGCTCTAACGGGGCTGAAGTCACTTTAGGGGTTAGCTCTGCAAATGTTGAAAGAATAACGGCAGCTAATTCATCCGCATCTGTTGGAGGAAGGAAGCCGGGGAGCGATAACTAGAACAAGGAAGCTATTGTCTTTGAGGCCTAAGGACTGCTAATGAGAGTCTTCCTCGCCATGTGAAAAGATCTCTCTTTATGCTCGAAATCTCAATACAATTATTCTGCTGGGAGTGCTTATTCAACTTCATTGATTGCCTTTTTCGTGAGAATCTGAGGCCTTGAGTTTGGCCTTACTCATTTAGGGCTTGCCCTATTGTGTAAGGTTCTTTGTGAAAGGCTTTCTGAACCCTTTTTTTTGATGTCTGCAACTTTCATTGTCGTGGCCTCGAAGCACGCAGTGGGAACATAACTTAGGAACTCTCTCGTAGATGATTTTCTTTCATTTTTTATGCCTGGGTAACCTCTATTACTAGCTCTAGCCCCATTACCAATGAGACAACGCGGTAAAACGTGACCGTTCGGCCAATGCATTCACTCACATACGTTGATTGCGGTGCGCCATATTCCACCATCATGCGGCTTTTTCTCTCAGTTCGATGCGCCATTTTCTCGTTGATACGATTCACTCAATCCTGCGCATAAAGATATGGACTACATCAAAAACCTCTACACCACATCGACTTTTTTCTTCCATAGGTCCTTGGTTTTTCTCTTTTCCTGAGCGTTTCACACTAAGCTCTTCGATCTTCAGGGATACGCGATCTCCCACTTTATCGTCGATGATCAGGGATACGCGATTCTTCCAAGTCCAAGCGTTTTCCCCACAGAATATCTGCCATCAAATCACCTTCAAACAGTTTCTACGCCGGATTTGATGTTTCAAAGAAGTAGGTTTCTTTTTATGTTGAGCGATATTTCAACCATTTCCCCAGCTTCCACTCTATTGTCCACTTCTAATAAACGTGATTGATTCTGCGAGATGTGATTCTATTGTAATAGGCTCTATCTATTCTATTATGGCCGGCTTGGAGACATCAGAGGAAGACCATCATCTCTATCCGGGTACGATTTTCCAAACCCTGGGATTTTTCTCTCTTTACCGGTTATTACTCTTCCTCATCGACATATCTGTTCCCCGATCCTCCCGTGCTCTAGCAATTGCGTGATACTAAACCGGATCGAGCTCTTCGCACCTGGATAGTACTCCTTTCACCGTGCTTTCGATTGTCTCACTTCAGCGCCATGCGCTTTGCTTCGCTTTATAGAAGAGAAAGACCGTTGTCTTGAGAGTGAAAAGCAAGCGCAAGCGATAGAAAGGATAGTCCCTCGCGCGTTCGCGCGAACTACTAGAAAATGGTGAGATCATTAGTGAAAGAAGGACCAACGACGATCCTATCCTAAAGGAGAAGGAGGAGTAGGAGGAGTCAGTCTTCTTTGAAGATCGAGGAACGTAGTGTCGGACAATTATGCCATTCGGAAGAAGTCTTCTACAGAGGGAAAGCCTGTATCGAGTAAGTGGAGAGGAAAGATCTCCAGAGATTCTTATCTCATTCCATTCCAGTGGCTCGACCAGTAACCAATGGCGAAAACTAAAAAATCCATGGTTTCCCGGTAGAACCCCATTTCGCCCAAGTTGTTTCGGAACCGGAAAAAAGAAGCGGTTTTTCGCACAGCTTGCTCATAGTGCAGGTCCCACTTGTATATTGTATTTGGCCGAAGAAGCATCGGACAGGTTGGAGTTCTTACCTTCTTGGGACTCCATGGACCAAGATCTGCTTTCATTATATGGGCAATACCGATCTACTTTAGTAGATCATATGGATGTAGAAAAAGCTTCTGATTTTGATGAATTGGAAACATCTCTTTTCCATTTCTATTTACCTAGTTCATATTTTTCTTTCGTGTGTTCCGGGGAGTAATTCGATCTCTTCAATCTCGGGATACCACCTAAAT